ACCAGTATCAATCCATTTTATTCTATTTCTTCCAAGGCAGGGATTCAACAATCACTTAGCCAAAATCAAGTAACTATTCGTACGTTGTTGAAGAGGAATAAGGAATGCCAGTCTTTTATAATTTTGTCAGCATCTAATTGTTTTCAAATGGGTCCATTCAACGATGTAAAATATTACAATGATGTAATAAAAAAAGAATCAATGAAAAGAGATAGTCTAATTCCAATTAGGAATTCCTTGGGACCTTTAGGATTAGGAAGAACCCCTCAAATTGCGCATTTTTATTCATTTTACCATTTAATAACTTATAATCAGATCTCGGGAACTAAATATTTACAACTTGACAATTTCAAACAGACTTTTCAAGTGCTTAAATATTATTTAATGGATGAAAATGGTAGGGTTTCTATTTATAATAATCCCGATCCGCGCGGTAACATCGTTTTGAATCCATTCAATTTGAATTGGAATTTTCTCCATCATAATTATTGTGAAGAAGCGTCTAGAATAATTAGCCTTGGGCAGTTTATTTGTGAAAATTTATGTATATCCAAAAACGGACCGCACTTAAAATCGGGTCAAGTTCTAATTGTTCAAATTGACTCTGTAGTAATAAGATCGGCTAAAGCTTATTTGGCCACTCCGGGAGCAACCGTTCATGGCCATTATGGAGAAATCCTTTACAAAGGAGATACATTAGTTACATTTATATATGAAAAATCGAGATCTAGGGATATAACGCAAGGTCTTCCAAAAGTGGAACAAGTGTTAGAAGTGCGTTCGATTGATTCAATATCGATGAACCTAGAAAAGAGAATGGAGGGTTGGAACAAGAGTATAACAAAAATTATTGGAATTCCTTGGAGATTCTTGATTGGTGCTGAGCTAACTATAGTGCAAGGGCGTATCTCTTTGGTTAATAAGATCCAAAAAGTTTATAGATCTCAGGGGGTGCAGATTCATAATCGACATATAGAAATTATTGTGCGTCAAATAACATCAAAAGTGTTGGTTTCAGAAGAGGGAATGTCTAATGTTTTTTCACCCGGAGAACTGATTGAATTGTTGCGGGCGGAACGAACAGGGCGCGCTTTGGAAGAAGCGATCTGTTACCGAGCTATCTTATTGGGAATAACGAAAGCATCTCTAAATACTCAAAGTTTTATATCCGAAGCAAGTTTTCAAGAAACTGCTCGAGTTTTAGCAAAAGCCGCTCTCCGGGGTCGTATCGATTGGTTGAAAGGTCTGAAAGAGAACGTTGTTCTAGGGGGGATGATACCCGTTGGTACGGGATTCAACGGATTAGTGCAACGTTCAAGGCAACATACCAACATTCCTTTGGAAACCAAAAACAATAAACTATTCGAGGCAGAAATGCGAGATATTTTGTTCCACCACAGAGAATTATTTGATTTTTTCATTTCAAGGAATTTACACGATACACTGAGACAATCATTTCGAGGGTTGAATGATTCCTAAGAGCGGATTCACCCCCTTTCTTTTTAGCTATTTGTATTTGCGGTCATTTTTTTATTTTTTATTTTTATTTGGTATATAGTAATAAAGATAATAAAATAACAAATAGAATAGAAAGAAATTAATATTAATGGTTTGAATCGTGTATCAATGGCCAATATCCGTTAGAGGTAGAAACGAAGGTTCCATCGGAACAATTATTTATTTCTATTTCAGGGCACCCCGTCTCTCTTTTTTTTAATAAAAAGAAAGGAGGTGCGGATAAATAAATGACAAGAAGATATTGGAACATCCATTTGGAAGAAATGATGGAAGCAGGAGTTCATTTTGGTCATGGTACTAGTAAATGGAATCCTAGAATGGAACCTTATATCTCTTCAAAGCGTAAAGGTATTCATATTATAAATCTTATTAGAACTGCCCGTTTTTTATCAGAAGCTTGTGATTTAGTTTTTGATACAGCAAGTAGGGGAAAGCAATTCTTAATTGTTGGTACCAAAAATAAAGCAGCCGATTCAGTAGCACGGGCTGCAATAAGGGCCCGTTGTCATTATGTTAATAAAAAATGGCTAGGCGGTATGTTAACGAATTGGTATACTACGGAAACGATACTTCATAAGTTCAGGGACTTGAGAACGGAACAAAAGATGGGGAGACTCAATCGTCTTCCGAAAAGAGATTCAGCTATGTTGAAGAGACAATTATCTCACTTGCAAACATATCTGGGCGGGATCAAATATATGACTGGATTACCCGATATTGTAATAATCGTTGATCAGCAAGAAGAATATATGGCTCTTCGAGAATGTATGATTTTGGGAATTCCAACGATTTGTTTAATCGATACAAATTGTGACCCAGGTCTCGCTGATATTTCGATCCCAGCAAATGATGACGCGATAGCTTCAATCCGATTAATTCTTAACAAATTAGTATTTGCAATTTGTGAGGGTCGTTCTAGTTATATACGAAATCCTTGATTCATATTAATAATGAATAATAAAATAAAAAAATTATTTTGGGAACTCCATAGATTTATGAAATCGGTTATGCTTCCTAAAAGAGATACAAGTAACTAGGGATATTATGTAATTAATTGGTATACAAATATATATAAGTCAACTAGGCAAGTCGAAAAAAGAGAAGGTTGAATCAAAATAATTCTTTTTAAAGTTCTATTTTTTTCAGAGGGCAATATGAATGTTCTATTATGTTATATCAACACACTAAAAGGCTTATACGATATATCCGGTGTGGAAGTCGGCCAACATTTCTATTGGAAAATAGGAGGTTTTCAAGTCCATGCCCAAGTAATTATTACTTCTTGGGTTGTAATTGCTATCTTATTAGGTTCAGCCATTATAGCTGTTCGTAATCCACAAACCATTCCTACTGACAGTCAGAATTTCTTCGAATATGTTCTTGAATTCATTCGAGATGTGAGCAAAACTCAGATTGGCGAAGAATACGGTCCATGGGTTCCCTTTATTGGAACTTTGTTTCTATTTATTTTTGTTTCGAATTGGTCGGGTGCTCTTTTACCTTGGAAAATCATACAGTTACCTCATGGGGAATTAGCCGCGCCTACAAATGATATAAATACTACTGTTGCTTTAGCTTTACTCACGTCAGTAGCATATTTCTATGCGGGTCTTAGTAAAAAAGGATTAGGTTATTTTGGTAAATACATTCAACCAACTCCAATCCTTTTACCCATTAATATTTTAGAAGATTTCACAAAACCCCTATCACTTAGTTTTCGACTTTTCGGAAATATATTAGCTGATGAATTAGTAGTTCTTGTTCTTGTTTCTTTAGTACCTTCAGTGGTTCCTATACCCGTCATGTTACTTGGATTATTTACAAGCGGTATTCAAGCTCTTATTTTTGCAACTTTAGCTGCGGCTTATATAGGCGAATCCATGGAGGGTCATCATTGACTAGTTTTCGAAATAGTCTTTTTTTGGTTTAAGCCTTACGCAATATATGTGCGTATCAAGGTAATCTGCTTAAGGAGCATAATATATAAAAATAAATAGATAAATTATATAAATATAAACTATATAAAGTATAGAAGTAATAGTCAAAAATAAGATATTAGCGGTATTAGGGAATTGCAACAAACAAAAGGGGAAGTAAAAAAAAGGAAAGAGATCGAAAAGATCTTTTTCCTAAAATTCCAGTTCGGTCTATTTATCCCCCCCCCAATGAATACTATCTTTATATTGTTTTGTTCATTTAATTCCAATATCCAATATTATTAGATATTAGTAATCATAATCTGAATAATAATTAGGATTGTAATACTTATAGTATTATAGTGTGCTATTTTAAAAAAGATGCTATTGTTATATAGAAGAATTCCCATTCAAGTTGATTTCATCCAATTAAACGGTTGACCAAAAGAGAATTTTAATAAATAATAAATTACCTGAACTTAGATCAATCAAATACTTCTATTTCGATGCAACGATTCGATCTAACGAATTTGTCCATGTAGATTGATTGTACCTGCGTCGGCGAGTAAAAAAGAAAAAATAAAGATTTACAAAAAACTTCAAATTTATAAAAAAAAATGGATTGGTTAGGGGGGGCCGAACTAGATGTATGTACTCTAATTAGTATAAGACAACTCTTGTGAATGTTTCGAAGAATGATTCTATAATCCGATTGAATGTAAGATATGAATGGTTGATTTACGTTATCCAAGAAACACATGTATATGTAATATTAGATATTAATTAGTTATATATGTAATATCTAAGCGGCTCTATTACTGTGAATTTAGATAGGAATTCCAATGGAATCCCCTCCATTTCCTTTGTAGTTGTGAATTGAATATTAAATGAATAAAATAAAGTGACTATTGAATAAAGAGATTCAATCAAGAAAATAAGAAAAAACGAAAAATTCAAAAAGAATGGTATGGATTCAAAAAAATTCTGTGAATAAAAACTAAAAAAGAAATATCGAAGCCGTTCTGATAATTCAATAATAATATTATTACTTCAATTCCGAGTTCTTATTTCCTTCGACTGTATAGATCTTAGCGATGGAATAATTAAGTCATAATTTATTGGTTGATCGTATCATTAACTATTTACTTATTTTGGTGTGAGGAACTTATCATGAATCCACTGATTTCTGCCGCTTCCGTTATTGCTGCTGGGTTGGCCGTCGGGCTTGCTTCTATTGGACCTGGGGTTGGTCAAGGTACTGCTGCGGGCCAAGCTGTAGAAGGGATCGCGAGACAGCCCGAGGCGGAGGGAAAAATACGAGGTACTTTATTGCTTAGTCTGGCTTTTATGGAAGCTTTAACAATTTATGGACTGGTTGTAGCGTTAGCACTTTTATTTGCGAATCCCTTTGTTTAATCCGAAAAAAAAAATACGTATTTTTTATTAGTTTATTTCCTTGGACTTACTGCTTTTTTTGAATTAGATTAGGATTTCACTCCTCCAATTATTTGGTGGGACACTAACCCATGGGAAGGACTGATTGGAGAATGGGGAATTAGCAGAACG